AATGTAGTGCCTGATTAAAGGGTTATCTTGATAGGATAAATTAAGTAAATTTATTTACCTTCATTATATTTAATAGATTTAAACTATTTCCGAAAGTATCAAAAACTTTTGTGCATCATACACCAAAATATACTCAATGTTAAAAAGATAAGCTAAATAAGCTTATGGATTCATATTCCATTTATAGAAGTAAAATCCTCTTCTTTTTAATGTTAAATAATCCTACCAAATTATTATTTTTATCAACTTTAATTGGAGGAACATTAATTTCAATTTCATCAAACTCCTGATTAAGAGCATGAATAGGATTAGAAATTAATTTATTGTCTTTTATTCCTTTAATAACTAACTCAAAAAACATTATATCAACAGAAGCTTCACTAAAATATTTTTTAATTCAAGCCTTAGCTTCTACTTCATTATTATTTTCTGTTATTTTAATACATATTTCTTCAGATATGTCAATCTTAATAAATAATTATTTATTTATAATCCTTATTAGTTCAACCTTATTATTAAAAATAGGAGCCGCCCCCTTCCATTTTTGATTTCCAGGTACAATAGAAGGATTAAATTGAATAAATTGTTTAATTTTAATAACATGACAAAAGGTTGCACCTTTAATATTATTATCTTATGTTATTAAAATAAATATATTTACAGCATTCGTAATTATACTTTCTGTCATTATTGGATCATTAGGAGGATTTAATCAAACTTCTTTGCGAAAATTAATAGCATATTCTTCTATTAATCATTTAGGATGAATAATTGCAGCAATAATTTCAGGTGAAAATTTGTGAGAATTATATTTTTGCATTTATTCATTCTTAAGATCATCCTTAATTTTTATATTTAATTCTTTTCAATTGTTTCACATCAATCAAGGATTTTTAATAATAAATAATATACCAGTATTAAAGTTTTGTTTATTTTCTTTATTATTATCATTAGGTGGATTACCACCATTTCTTGGATTTCTTCCTAAATGAATGATTATTCAATCAATAACTGAATTAAATTATTTATTTGTTATTACTATCATAGTAATTATAACCTTAATTACACTGTTTTTTTATTTACGAATTTGTTTTTCAGCTTTTCTTATATCCTATACTGAATTTAAATGGATTAACACAATAAGTTATAGAAGATCAATAACTATTTTGATAACTTCATTAACAATAATTTCAATATTAGGATTAATAATTTGTACAATTATATTCAATGTTATTTAAGTTTATTTAAAACCAAATTTAAGGTTTTAAGTTAAATAAACTAATAGCCTTCAAAGCTATAAATAAAAATAGATTTTTAAGCCTTTGTAGGTGTATGCTACTACTCTAGAATTGCAGTCTAACATCATATAATTGACTATAAGGCTATGGTAGAAGAGAAAAATCTCCTAAATAAATTTACAGTTTATCACCTTACAATCTCAGCCATTCTACCGCAACAATGATTATTTTCTACAAATCATAAGGATATTGGAACATTATATTTTATTTTTGGAGCATGAGCAGGAATAGTAGGAACTTCATTAAGATTATTAATCCGAGCAGAATTAGGTCAACCAGGTTATTTAATTGGTGATGATCAAATTTATAATGTTATTGTTACAGCTCACGCTTTTGTTATAATTTTTTTTATAGTAATACCAATCATAATTGGTGGATTTGGAAATTGACTGGTACCTTTAATACTTGGAGCTCCTGATATAGCATTTCCTCGAATAAATAATATAAGTTTTTGGTTATTACCTCCTTCACTAACTCTACTTTTAGCTAGTAGCCTTGTTGAAAATGGTGCTGGGACAGGTTGAACTGTTTACCCCCCACTTTCTGCAGGAATTGCTCATGCTGGAGCATCTGTTGATTTAGCTATTTTTTCCTTACATTTAGCAGGGGTTTCTTCAATTTTAGGGGCTGTAAATTTTATTACAACAACTATTAATATACGTGCTCCAGGAATAACATTAGATCAAACTCCATTATTTGTTTGAGCTGTAGCTATTACAGCACTATTACTTTTATTATCATTACCAGTATTAGCAGGTGCTATTACAATATTATTAACTGATCGAAATTTAAATACATCATTTTTTGATCCTGCTGGAGGAGGAGATCCAATTTTATATCAACATCTATTCTGATTTTTCGGGCATCCAGAAGTTTATATTTTAATTTTACCAGGATTTGGAATAATTTCTCATATTATTAGTCAAGAAAGTGGAAAGAAGGAAGCATTTGGAACTCTAGGAATAATTTACGCTATATTAGCCATTGGTTTATTAGGATTTGTTGTATGAGCACATCATATATTTACAGTTGGTATAGATGTTGATACTCGAGCATATTTCACCTCAGCAACTATAATTATTGCCGTTCCCACAGGAATTAAAATTTTTAGTTGATTGGCCACTTTACATGGTGCTCAATTAAATTATAGTCCATCATTATTATGAGCATTAGGATTTGTATTTCTATTTACTATTGGAGGTTTAACCGGTGTTGTTTTAGCTAATTCATCACTTGATATTATTTTACATGATACATATTATGTTGTAGCTCATTTTCATTATGTATTATCTATAGGTGCTGTATTTGCAATTATAGCAGGTCTTATTCAATGATATCCATTATTCACAGGATTAACATTAAATCCAAAATGATTAAAAATTCAATTTACTATTATATTTATTGGAGTAAATTTAACATTTTTTCCCCAACACTTTCTAGGATTAGCTGGAATACCACGACGATATTCTGATTATCCAGATACTTATACATCATGAAATATTCTTTCAAGATTAGGTTCAACAATTTCATTTATTGGAATTATCTTATTAATTTTTATTATCTGGGAAAGTATAATCTCAAATCGAACTGTTTTATTTCCATTAAATATAGTAAGATCATTAGAATGATATCAAAATTTACCCCCTGCTGAACATAGTTACAGTGAATTACCTATATTAACTAATTAAATTATACTAATATGGCAGATAAGTGCAATGGATTTAAGCTCCATAAATAAAGAATATTCCTTTTATTAGTATAATTATTAAATAAATGGCAACATGATCAAATATTAATTTGCAAAATAGAGCATCACCATTAATAGAACAATTAACTTTCTTTCATGACCACACTTTATTAATTTTAACAATAATTACTGTATTAGTCGCATATATTATAACATCTTTATTTTTCAATAAATATACACATCGATATTTACTTGAAGGACAAACTATTGAAGTTATTTGAACTATTTTACCTGCTGTAACTTTAATCTTTATTGCTCTTCCTTCTTTACGATTATTATATCTTTTAGATGAAACTTTAGAACCTCTAGTTACAGTAAAAACTGTAGGTCATCAATGATATTGAAGATATGAATATATAGATTTTATTAATCCACGAGAATTTGATTCTTACATAATTCCTTATAATGAAATAAGAGAAAATGGATTCCGTTTACTTGATGTAGATAATCGAACAACTCTACCTATACATACACAAATTCGTATACTAGTTACAGCAGCAGATGTTTTACATTCATGAACAGTTCCTGCTTTAGGAGTTAAGGTTGATGCAACTCCCGGACGTCTTAATCAAACAAGTTTTTTTATAAATCGACCTGGTTTATTTTACGGTCAATGTTCTGAAATTTGTGGAGCAAATCATAGATTTATACCTATTGTTATTGAAAGTGTTAATACAAAAACATTTATTGCTTGAATATTAAGAGCATTTGATGCTTCATCAGATGACTGAAAGTAAGTATTGGTCTCTTAAACCATTTAATAGTAATTAACAACTACTTCTGATGAAAAGATTAGTTAAATTATAACATTAGCATGTCATACTAAAATTATTAAATATTATTAATATCTTTTAATTCCACAAATAGCACCTATTAGATGATTAACTTTATTTTTTATCTTTTCAATTACATTAATTTCATTCTCAATTATAAATTATTTTATAATTTCACCAGAAGCTCCTAAATCTTCAGAAAAAAAAATTATTTCTTCCTCCCTTAATTGAAAATGATAACAAATCTTTTTTCCGTTTTTGATCCCTCAACAAGCATCATAAATTTATCATTAAATTGAACTAGCACCTTTATTGGGTTATTAATAATTCCATCAGTATTTTGATTAATACCATCACGATATAATATTATTTGAATAACTATTACGTCAACTTTACATAAGGAATTCAAAACTTTAATTGGTTCAACTGGATTTCATGGTAGAACTTTCATTTTCGTTTCCTTATTTTCTTTAATTTTATTTAATAATTTTTTAGGATTATTTCCATATGTATTTACAAGTTCAAGTCATTTAACAATAACTTTAACATTAGCTTTACCTTTATGATTTAGATTTATAATTTATGGTTGGATTAACCATACACAACATATATTTGCCCATCTAGTTCCTCAAGGAACACCACCAGTACTTATACCTTTTATAGTTTGTATTGAAACAATTAGAAATATAATTCGTCCAGGAACTTTAGCAGTACGATTAGCAGCTAATATAATTGCTGGTCACTTATTATTAACATTATTAGGTAATACAGGTCCTTCTTTATCAACATCAATTTTAACATTATTAATTATTGCACAAATTGCTCTTTTAACTCTTGAAGCAGCTGTTGCTATAATTCAATCTTATGTATTTGCAGTTTTAGCTACATTATATTCTAGAGAAGTAAATTAATGACAACACATGCAAATCATCCATATCACTTAGTAAATCCAAGACCATGACCACTTACAGGGGCAATTGGTGCATTAGTAACTGTTTCAGGACTCCTTAAATGATTCCATCAATATAATATATCTTTATTAATATTAGGAACTTTAATTACCATTTTAACAATAATTCAATGATGACGAGACATCACTCGAGAAGGTACTTATCAAGGATTACACACCTTACCTGTAAATTTAGGATTACGATGAGGAATAATCTTATTTATTATCTCTGAAGTATTTTTTTTTATTTCTTTTTTTTGAGCATTTTTTCACAGAAGATTATCTCCAGCTATTGAATTAGGAGCAATATGGCCTCCAGCAGGAATTCAACCATTTAATCCTTTCCAAATTCCTTTACTTAATACAGCTATTTTATTAGCATCAGGTGTAACTGTAACATGAGCTCACCATAGTCTAATAGAAGGAAATTATAGTCAAACTACACAAGGTTTATTTTTCACAGTAATTTTAGGAATTTATTTTTCAATTTTACAAGCATATGAATATGTTGAAGCTCCTTTTACTATTGCTGATGCTGCTTACGGATCAACATTTTTTGTTGCCACAGGATTTCATGGTCTTCACGTATTAATTGGAACTACTTTTTTATTAACTTGTTTAATACGACATATTATGCTTCATTTTTCACCTAATCACCACTTTGGATTTGAAGCAGCAGCATGATATTGACATTTTGTAGATGTAGTTTGATTATTCTTATACATTTCCATTTATTGATGAGGTAGTTAATTATTAATTTAGTATATCTAGTACATTTAACTTCCAATTAAAAAGATTGAAAATTTCAAAATTAATAATCTTAACAACATTTATTATTGCAATAATTATTATCATTTTATCAAGAATTGTGATAACTTTAGCATCAATCCTCTCAAAAAAATCAATTAATGATCGAGAAAAAAGATCTCCCTTTGAATGTGGATTTGATCCAAAAAGTTCTGCACGTCTACCATTTTCACTACGATTCTTCTTAATTGCTGTTATTTTTTTAATTTTTGATGTAGAAATCGCTCTTCTTCTCCCAATTATTGTTATTATACATTGATCAAACATCATTTTATGAACAATTGTAAGAATATTATTTTTATTAATTTTATTAATTGGATTATTTCATGAATGAAATCAAGGTGCTCTAGAATGAGCAAATTAATTATTTATATATATATATAGGATTATAGTTAAACATAACATTTGATTTGCATTCAAAAAGTATTGAAATTATTCAATTTATCTTAAATAAGAAGCAAAAATTGCAATCAGTTTCGACCTGATCTTTTGATAAATTCATTATCCTTATTTAATTAATTGAAACCAAAATAGAGGTATATTACTGTTAATAATATTATTGAAAATTATTTCCAATTAAGGAAGTATGTTGATCAAGTAAAAGCTGCTAACTTTTAACTTTAGCGGTTTAATCCCGTTTATATTTCTATTTATATAGTTTAAAATAAAACAATACATTTTCATTGTATAAATAATATAGATATTTATTTATAAATACCATATTCAAGAATAATAAATATTTCCCTAACATCTTCAGTGTTATGCTCTTATTATAAGCTACCTAAATTTTTATTAAAATTAAAAAATAATTAATATTATTAAAATAATAATCCATAAAATAAATCTAATCAAATAAATTTTTAAATTATTATTTTGTCATCATTGAACTATTATTGAATCCTCAATAATATTTTTATAAATATTTTGACCTCCAAATTCTTCTCTTCATCCATGATCGAAAATTTTAAAAACCTGACCACCCATTTTTAAAGGAATAAAATTTATTCCATAAGTAGAAATAAAAGGTATAAATCACATTGATCCCAAAAAATTAATTGACAAATAATAATTCAAAGATTGTAAATTATAAGATAAAGAAAATTTAGATAGTTCATAACCTAATCATCCACCAATTAATCTAACAACTAAAGCTAATGTTTTTAACTCAAAAGGTAAACAAATTATTCTAGGTGTAGGGAATAAAATTCATCTTAATATACTACCACCCAATACAGCCATCACTATTAATGTTATTATCCCCCGCAATATAATTCAACCTTCATCATTTAAAGGATGTAAAGAAGAACTATTAAATTCTCCCGTTATAGAATAATATACTAATCGTAAAGAATAACAAACAGTTAAACCAGTAGAAAAAAAATATAAAAAAAAACTAAAAATATTTAAATAAGATAAAGAAACAATTTCCAAAATCAAATCCTTTGAATAAAATCCAGCCAAAAATGGTATTCCACATAAAGCAAGATTTGAAACATTAAAACAAATGGAAGTTAAAGGTATTTGCTTAACTAAATTACCTATAAATCGAATATCCTGTGAATTTTTCATATTATGAATAATTGCTCCAGCACACATAAATAATAAAGCCTTAAATAATGCATGAGTCAAAAGATGAAAAAAGGCTAATTTAGGAAAACCTATAGCTAAAATTCTTATTATTAGACCAAGCTGACTTAATGTTGATAAAGCAATAATTTTTTTTAAATCAAATTCAAAATTTGCACCTATTCCAGCTATAAATATTGTTAATCCAGAAATTAATAATAAAAAATGACCTAAACTATTATCAAAAATAATGGAATTAAATCGAATTAATAGATATACACCAGCAGTTACCAATGTTGAAGAATGAACTAAAGCAGAAACAGGAGTAGGAGCTGCTATAGCAGCTGGTAATCAAGAAGAAAAAGGAATTTGAGCTCTCTTTGTTATTGCAGCTAATAATACCAACCCACCAATAATTTTTATTTCCACAGAATCATTTATAATTTCCAAATAATAAATATAATTTCATCTACCAAAATTCAATATTCATGCAATTGCTATTAATAAAGCAACATCCCCAATACGATTAGATAATGCTGTTAATATACCAGCATTATAAGATTTAACATTTTGATAATAAATCACTAAACAATAAGAAACCAATCCCAATCCATCTCATCCTAATAAAATTCTAATTAAATTTGGACTAATAATTAAAAAAACTATTGATAATACAAATATTAATACTAAAATAATAAATCGATTAATATTTAAATCTCCCATTATATATTCATCACTATAAAAAATAACTAAAGAAGAAATAAACAATACAAACCCCATAAAAATTAAAGATATTCAATCTAACAAAAAAGTTATTACAATTGAAGAAGAATTTAAATTCAAAATTTCTCATTCAATAAAATAAGTTAAATCATTTATAATAAAATAAAATCCTGTTCTAACAAGAAATACTCTTATTATAAATAAAATGATAAATCTTAATAAACAAATTGAAAATGGTCATATCATAAACCTAAAATGAATACATCATATCATTGACACCACAAATCAACATTTTATTTAAACTATTTAAGTTTCACTTTACAATTTATAATCACAATATACACAAATCTCCCTTTAAAATTAACATATTTAAAGGAAATCAATGTAAAAATAATAATAAATATTCACGTAAATATCCCATTGAACAAGAATAAATTCCTGAATAAATTTCCCCATGTTGACTATAAGAATATAAATATAAAGAATAAGCAGCTCTAAAAAAAGATAATAACATTAATATAAATATAGAAACTCATGTTCAAGAAACAATTCTATTTAATAATCCAATTTCACCTAATAAATTTAAAGAAGGAGGTGCAGCTATATTAGAAGAACTTAATAAAAATCATCATAAAGCTATACTAGGTATAAAATTTATTAAACCTTTATTAATTAATAAACTTCGTCTACCTAGACGCTCATAAGAAATATTAGCTAAACAAAATAACCCAGAAGAACATAAACCATGTGCAATTATTAAAGTATAAGCTCTACAAAATCCCCAATAACTTAAAGTTATTATTCCTCCTAAAGCAATTCCTATATGAGCAACAGACGAATAAGCAATTAATGCCTTCAAATCTGTTTGTCGTAAACAAACTAATCTTACTAAAACTCCTCCAACTAAACTAATTCCAACTCAAACAAAATTATACTTTAAACCAGATATTATTAAAAGTTTATACATACGTAATAATCCATATCCTCCCAATTTCAATAAAACTCCAGCCAAAATTATAGAACCAGAAACGGGGGCTTCAACATGAGCCTTAGGTAATCATAAATGAACTATAAATATAGGTATCTTTACCAAAAAAGCTAAAATTAAACATAAATAAAAAAACAAATGATTAATATTCATATTTATTAAAGGAATATACAATCTTATATTCAAAAAATATAAATTAAATAATCCTACCAATAAAGGTAAAGAAGCTAATAATGTATAAAATAATAAATAAATTCCAGCTTGTAATCGTTCAGGCTGATATCCTCAACCCAAAATCAAAAATAAAGTAGGAATTAATCTTCTTTCAAAAAATAAATAAAAAGAAAATAATCTTAATCTTCTAAAAGTACAAAATAATATCAACAACAAAAATACAATTATGAAAGTAAATAACCCATTATAATATTTATAATGATAAACTGATTCACTAGCAGTAATTATTAATGCACAAATTCAAAATCTCAATAAAATTAAACCAAAAGATATAACATCTATACCAAATATATAACCTAATAAACCATATTCATAGCCTAATACACAATTTATTAAAAATATAAAAGTTATTAAATATAAAATTGATTGTACCAACCATCAAAAATTTCTAATAAAACATAACGGAATCATAAAACTTAATATAAAAATAAATTTTAACATTGTAATACTATAAAAGATTGAAAAAAATCATTTCCATGCGTACGAATTATTGAAACTAAAATTGATAAACCTAATGCACCTTCACAAACAGAAAAAGTTAAAAAAACCATACTAAAAAATAACTCATAATTAAATATATTTAAATAATTAAATAATATTAAAAATAAAATTAATACAATAAATTCCAAACTCAACAAAGTTGCCAATAAATGTTTACGATTTGAACAAAATACTCATAATCCACAAATAAATATTAAAGTCATAATAAATCAATATATTACTATCATCATTAGTTTTAATAGTTTAAATAAAATATTGGTCTTGTAAATCAAAGATAAGAAAAATCTTTTAAAACTCAGAGAGAAAGTAAATAACTTTATCATTAATCCCCAAAATTAATATTTTAATTAAACTACCCCCTGAATATTTCACTTCACCCTATTAATATCTAATATAATAATTGCATTAATTTTCACCCAATTAAATCACCCACTAGCAATAACATTAATTATTTTAATACAAACTTTATTAATTTGCTTAATAACAGGATTAATTTCACAAAGATTCTGATTTTCATATATTTTATTTTTAGTTTTTCTAGGAGGAATATTAGTGTTATTCATTTATATCACCAGATTAGCATCAAATGAAATATTTGCTATTCCAACTAAATTTATTCTATCATCATTAATTATTCTTATAATTCTTATTTCAACTTCATTTATTTTAGATTCATCATTAATTAATTTAAATATCATCAATAATGATATAAATACAACAATTAATAATTCATCATATTTATATAATGAATCCACAATCTCATTAATAAAACTATATAATAATCCAACAGAATTAATTACTTTAATATTAGTATTATATTTATTCCTCACACTAATTGCTATCGTAAAAATCACAAACATTTTCCAAGGACCCTTACGACAAAAAAATTAATGAATAAACCCATACGAATTAGACACCCATTATTTAAAATTGCTAATAATGCTCTAGTAGATTTACCTGCTCCTTCTAATATTTCAGCATGATGAAATTTCGGTTCACTTTTAGGACTATGTTTAATTATTCAAATTGCTACCGGATTATTTCTAGCAATACATTATGTTGCCCATATTGACTTAGCTTTCTATAGTGTCGCCCATATTTGTCGTGACGTAAATTATGGTTGATTTTTACGAACTCTTCATGCTAATGGAGCTTCGTTTTTTTTTATCTGTTTATATCTTCATGTAGGACGAGGAATATATTACGGATCATACAATTATATACATACTTGAATAGTAGGTGTAATTATTTTATTTTTAGTGATAGGAACCGCGTTTATAGGATATGTTTTACCATGAGGTCAAATATCATTTTGAGGAGCTACAGTTATTACTAATTTATTATCAGCAGTACCATATTTAGGTACTGATTTAGTTCAATGAGTTTGAGGAGGGTTTGCAGTTGATAATGCAACATTAACACGATTCTTTACATTTCATTTTGTTTTACCATTTATTGTAGCAGCTGCTACAATAATTCATTTATTATTCCTCCATCAAACCGGATCAAATAATCCATTAGGATTAAATAGAGACGTAGACAAAATTCCATTCCATCCATACTTCACCTTCAAGGATATTATTGGAATTATTATCGTAACTATACTATTAACATTATTAACCTTATTTGAACCTTATATATTAGGTGATCCAGATAATTTCACTCCTGCTAACCCATTAGTTACTCCTGTACATATTCAACCAGAATGATATTTCTTATTTGCTTATGCTATTCTTCGATCAATTCCTAATAAACTAGGAGGAGTAATTGCCTTAGTCTTATCAATTGCAATTTTATTAATTTTACCTTTTTATAATAGTAATAAATTCCGAGGAATACAATTTTACCCAATTAATCAAATTCTATTTTGATCAATAACATCAATTGTTATTTTATTAACTTGAATTGGAGCACGACCAGTAGAAGATCCTTATATTTTAACTGGACAACTACTAACAATCTTATACTTTTCTTATTATTTATTAAATCCAATAATTTTAAAATTATGAGATAATTTAATTGAATAATTAATTAGCTTTTATGAAAAGCATATGTTTTGAAAGCATACCAAAGAAGTTAAATTCTTCTATTAATTTATAAATTCAATTTACTAAATTAATTACACTAAATTAAAATTGAGATAAATAAAATCTTTAAACCAATAAAAAAAAATAAATAATTTAATGACAATGGCAAAAAACTCTTTCATGCTAAATATATCAATTTATCATATCGAAAACGAGGTAATGTTCCCCGAACCCAAATAAATATAAAAGCCAAAAATGTTAATTTAGTAAAAAACATAAATGAATTAACATCACATCCCAAAAAAATTACACAAAACAACATTCTCATAAATAAAATTCTTGCATATTCAGCCAAAAAAATTAATGCAAATCCTCCTCTTCTATATTCAACATTAAATCCAGAAACCAGCTCCGATTCACCTTCCGCAAAATCAAAGGGAGTACGATTAGTTTCTGCTAAACAAGAAGCAAATCAAGCTAATCCCAACGGAAAAGTAATAAAAATAAATCATATATTATTTTGATAATATCTAAATATTCCCAAATAATATCTATCAATTAAAAAAATAAAAGAAAATAAAATTAAAGCTAAACTTACTTCATAAGAAATAGTTTGAGCAACTGCTCGTAATCCACCTAATAATGCATAATTAGAATTAGAAGATCACCCAGCAACCATAACAGTATACACTCCCATTCTAGTACAACATAAAAAGAATAATAATCCAAAATTAAATGAATATAAAAAAGTTAAATAAGGAAAGATTATTCACACTAATAAAGATAAAAACAATCTAATAATTGGAGAAAAATAATACAAAAAATAATTTGATAACATAGGATAAGTTTGTTCCTTAGTAAATAACTTAATTGCATCCGCAAATGGTTGCGGTAATCCAACAAATCCTACTTTATTAGGTCCCTTACGAATTTGAATATATCCTAATACTTTCCGTTCTAACAAAGTCAAAAAAGCTACACCAACTAACACACAAATAATTAATATTAATGATCTTAATAAAGATAAAACTGTATCTATAATATTCAATACTATCTGTAAAATTAAATTTACATAAATGAATTCTAAATTCAATACATTTTTCTGTCAAAATAGTAAATTTAATTTAATAATAATCACATTTATAAAAATATTTTAAATATTTGGTCCTTTCGTACTAAAATATTTTAATTAATTAAGGATAGAAACCGACCTGGCTTACGCCGGTCTGAACTCAGATCATGTAAGGATTTAAAGGTCGAACAGACCTATTTATTAAACTTCTACACCCAATAATATTCCTTAGTCCAACATCGAGGTCGCAATCTTTCTTGTTGATAAGAACTCTTAAAAAAAATTACGCTGTTATCCCTAAGGTAACTTAATCTTTTAATCACTAATAATGGATCAATTTACCATAAATTAATGTTTATTAAATAAAGAGTTTATTTAATCTTCAAGTCACCCCAACTAAATAATAACATTAAAAAATTAAATTAAACTACTAAAATTAATTATTTAACTTTATTATAAAGCTCTATAGGGTCTTCTCGTCCTCTAATTTTATTTTAGCCTTTTGACTAAAAAGTTAAATTCAAAATTTTATAATGAGACAGTTAATACCTCGTTAAACCATTCATACCAGCCTCCAATTAAAAGACTAATGATTATGCTACCTTTGCACGGTCAAAATACCGCGGCCCTTCAATTAATTCAGTGGGCAGGCCAGACTTTATAAATTCAATTAAACATAAAGACATGTTTTTGTTAAACAGGCGAGTATTATTTTTGCCTAATTCCTTATTACAAATTAACTAAAAATTAATTTAATTAAACATCATTTTTATACTAATTTAATCATTATTACAAATTATAAATAATTATTAAAATTATTCTAATACAATATTTAAATTATTTATAAAATCATTAATTCTATAATATAGTCCATAAATGAATTATAACATACTCCAAAGAAAGCTAATTTAAAGCCTACTTTATTTCTTTATAAATTAAATATTTTTAAAATAAAATTTAGAGCTTATCCCCCAAATTTCTACTATTAATTGCATAAATTATTAACTAAATTAATAACTTAAAAATTAATAACTGAATTAAATTCAATTCTTAGAAAACCAGATATATTAAAGACCGATTAACATTTCACTACCAACATAACATTTTTAATAATTATAAAACATTAACTAAAATATTACATTAACTCTCTTTAAATCGGGATTATTAAATAAATAATAATTAATTAATTAACCCTGATACACAAGGTACAATTTCACAATTTACTTTTCACAAATAATATTTTCAATATATTTCAATATTCTTTCACAATACTAATTAACTATAAATTACATAATTTATTCTATAAATTTTACTAAAACATACAACAATAAAATTCTTTAAATTAAAGAAAAACTTTCAACAAACAAAAAAAAATTAAATTTTTTATTAATCAAAATAATTCGAATTGCACGAACATCATTTCAGTGTAAATGAAACACTTTACTATAAAGCTTTATTTTGTAAACTTCCTAGATACACTTTCCAGTACATCTACTATGTTACGACTTATCTCGCCTTAATAACGAGAGCGACGGGCGATGTGTACATGTTTTAGAGCTATAATCAAATTATAAATTTTATAAAATTACTATCAAATCCACCTTAAATTAAAAATTTCATTTTAATATCCATAATAAATATTTTTATTGTAATCCATCTCCCACTTAATTATAAACTGCACCTTGACCTGACATATAATTCAATCAAATTTAAAGAAAATATCCTAAAAGAATAATCTGATGACGGCGGTATACAAGTTGATTATACCAAATTAAGTAAAATAATTCGTGAATTATCGATAACGGGACAGATTCCTCTGAATAGACTAAAACACCGCCAAATTCTTTGAGTTTCAAGAACTTAACTATTACTACTCAAGTCTATTTAATTTAACACTTTAAATAATAGGGTATCTAATCCTAGTTTATAATTAAAGTTTCAAAGCTTCATTTAATTCTTAAGAAATTTAACTAAAATTTAAATTTTACCTAAAAATTTATAAAATTAATTCATAAAAATAAACCAACTTTCAACTAAAAATATTAATTTGTATCCTCCGTATAACCGCGGCAGCTGGCACGACTTTTGCCGATACTATAATAAATTACTAATTCTAAATTTCCTCAATTAATAAAATCAAATACTGCGAATAAACATTTAATCATTTAGATTACTGATTCCCACACAAAAATTTACATATAAAATATTTATTAAATTAATCCTTAAGCAAGAATAAAACTTTAATAGCTAATCTTCAATCAATGGAACACTAACCACAACTTCCTCATTAATGGATTATATTAAATATACTATTAATATAAATACACTTTTATTATCTCTCTTCAGAATCTTCCTTAAATATATTTCAATAAATTTTATTAATAAATAAATAAATATAAACACTAATACTCCCTTTTTAAAAGACAAATTTAATAATTTATAAATCATCTTACATTCTAAAATAAATTAATCTATTTATTATGCCTCTAGTGAACTTTTTATTTCATTATTTTTAAGCGGTAGGGTCCCTATTAAATTTACATAAATACTTCGCCCCAAAGTATTTATAAAAAATCAACATTTAATAGCTAATCTTCAATCAATGGAACACTAACCACAACTTCCTCATTAATGGATTATATTAAATATATTAATGATTATTATACATTAAAATCACTAACTTTAAGAATTATGATCACTCTTTTTTTTTTTAGATTTCTAAAAAAAGAGTGATCATATATATATATATTTGTTTGCAAATTTTAATATAAGATCTTATTATAATATAATTAGATACCGTATATGTATGCATATTAATATATACATATATATATATATAAATTATTTATTTAATATCTTAATACATGTTTACAAATTTCTGTCGGATACCATAGTGAATTGTATAATAAAAATATATATATATATATGCTTAAATTTAAATTAAAATCTTATATATGGATAGATGTTCCCTTTTCTCTCTCTCTAGATTCTATAAACATGCTAGGTCTATATACTTGATCTCATATATTAATAAGTTATTAATATATAATACCATTTTAATTTAAGATATTATTGTTAAATATATGCATATATATATATATAAGATCTTATTGTATTAATAAATTAATTTTAGTTAATTTTTCTTAATTTTTACAGAAGAAAAAAAAAATTAAGAAAAATTAACTTACTTTCCTAAAAATAAGTGGTCCAATTTATTTAAGTTAAATAATAAATATAGAAAATTGTA